CCGGGGAAAGAATAGGAAAGGTGATTTCACTATATTTCTGACCAGGAACAGGACCTATCACAAGAATATTTTTTTTAGTAGGGCGGTAACTTTGAAAAGACAGATTTCCAATCTTTTCTTTAATCTCGGGCGAAATACGATCGGGCGGGGCTAGTTCAAACCCCTCGGGTAAAATAAGAACAGCCCCCACATTCAAAGCCCCTTTTTTACCATTAGCAAGAACTTGTTTCACTTGCAAATCATAGGGAATTCGAACAACTGCTTCAAATACAGTATCCGGAAGTACCGCTTGTGGAACCTCGATATCCACGGGTTTATTAGCTAAATGGCAATTGGCACATACAATACGGCCCGTTGCTTCTCGTGGATTTTCATAACCCTGCTGTGCAAAAATCGGATAGGCATTTGAAACTGGTGCCTGAGTTATTATATATATCATGAGCGATAGGGAAATGGATCGAGTAATCTTTTTCTTTATCGACGAAAAGGTTTTTGTAGTTTGCATGGTCCAATCATTGATCCCGAAATTTTCTACAATAAAATTAGGTAGGTCGCTAGTAGAGTTTCCTATCTATAATTTTGCTATTTACTGAAAAAATTTTTCTGAAATATTGGATAAATCCCTTGGCTGGCTAGAAAGAATAGACAAAAAAGAATAGATCGAATAAGTACGGTTTTGAGTATTTTGCTTATGTACAAAGTAACAAATATTAAAATGGAGTCGTTCGATCATTTTTCAGTCATTCATTGAATGATAAATCACTACAAGTGAAGGAGATACACGGTTTAAATAACGAAAGATCAAATATTTAAAAATTGTATCTAAAATGACTGGAAAAGTAGAAACAAGGCCGGATATAATTTGATCATTATGAGCAAATCCAAAATCTTTGTAGACAGAGCCAATCATTAATTCCCAACCGTGGGGCGAATGGAATCCTATACACAAATCGGTTAATAAAAGAATAGAAAAAGCTTTTATTGTGTCGCTTAAGTTATATAGGAATTCTTGAACCCAAGAGTTAAGAAGCACAAGTTCTTCATTACCTAGAATAGAATAACCACTTAGAATAACGAAACAGATTATATTTGTCGAGAAGTGAAAAATTGTATGGATACGATCCTCGTTGTGCCTCTTAATCAATTCGGTTGTTTCTTTGTAGATTTCGACGCGAAGCTTTTGTAAATGGGTTTCTGGATATTCCTTTATCATTTCCTCCAAATGAAGGAGTTCCTCTAAATCTATGAATTTTTTTAGAATACTCTTTTCTTGAATATCATTCAAAAAAATTTCGGATTGGTTAATATTCCACCAATTAGTAATCCAAGATTCCAAACTTTTTTTAAATGAGAGAGAGATCCACCAAGGCAAAAATATTATAAATGCAAGATATATAAGGGAAATAAATACTTTCTTTTTTGCCATTTTTTCGTCTGTGAATTTTTGAAGTTTTAATGAACTCACACCATGCGTCGACTCTATAATGATATTTCTATAACACATAAGTTCTATCCCAAGTCATGGAGCCCATATAATCTATTTCGAGGTTTTAATTTGTGATGCAGTATAGGGTTTAGGCTAGTTCTTGAATCTCGAAAGAATACAGAAATCAAATAAGAAAGAGCCCACCTCAAATTAATATTAGTCGGATTTCGAGACGAAAGAACTCCTATTCTATTAAATAAAATAGGAAATATTTCAAAAAAAAAAAATTATGGACACAGAAATGTTCGTTTTAGGGTTGTTTCGTATAAGTTTACTTTGGCTCGAATAGGGATTCAGAACAAACTTCCGTTAAATTATGGTGTAGAAAACAAAGAGGGTTCTTGAGTTTTTTCCCTCTGGCAAAGTGTTCGTTTTTAAGTTCCGTTTTTCAAAATACTTCAATTGGTACGCGCAAGAAATAGGCCAATTCAGCAGCTTTTTGCTCAATTTCTCGTGGAGTTAAATTCTCATCAGTACGCGTCAAGGGAATGGTCCCCTGGCCTCTGATTTCCATATAAAGGACCCGACGAGCAAAAAGACCCTCTTTATTTTCTATTCTGATGGACTGAATATCTTTCATAAGGAATCGCAGGAATATGCGACGGTTTTTTCCAGGAAATCCCCAACGAAAAATACACACTATGCCCTCTTTTATATCGAATCGATCATAACCACTACCTACATTCCACGAAATTGTGCACCACAAGTAGGAGCTAATAAAAAGACCCGCGATCCCATAGAAAGACATCACGATCCCCTGTGGAAAAAAATTTATTTGCTGAGAAGGAAATAAAGATATAAAATTCCTACCAAAATAACTGGAAGTTCCAACCAATACAAAACCTAATGAACCTAAAAAAAGAATAAGAGCCCAACCGAAATTACTTATTTTTCGAGATCCCGCTATAAGTTCTATCCATATACGTTCTGATCGCCAACTCATACTCTCACTAGACCTAGTTGCATTTTATTTGAATTGGAAGAATAACAAAAGTAAATTTTATTTTACTTTTTTTTGTTTCCGAAACAACTCTCATCAACCAGCACTACTATGATGTGAACCTTTTAGAACAATTAATCGAATTGCTTAGATCAAAACTAAAAAAAGAACCTCTCTTTGATACGATTTCCTATAGATATCCACATATAGGCATATTTACTTTATATTTCCGAAATTCTTCTCGATACCAATCCATTTGAAAATTGTTATAATTCATTTACCCATATATCATGTTTACACATACATAAAAGCTTATGCTCGAAAGAAACCACATGTTATACCATATTCTACGAAATATATGTGGGTGGTATGATGAAAGTAAGTTAAAACAAAATAATAATTGTATAATAGTTGTCCCTATAGTATCTAAAAAATCTTGTTTTTTTGAACATGAAGAGATAAAGAAACCATTGCAATTGCCGGAAATACTAAGCCCACTAAAGGCACAAAAATGGAGGGAAAGTTGTTGAGAGTTATCATTGAATGGGTACCTCGATTTAATATTTGTACCTGTTATTTTTATTTATTGTTTTCTATTTTAACTTTGAAATAGAATATTGTTATTTTAAATATTTTTTTATTGTTATAAAGATATTTTATTATTCATAATAATTATATATATATAATTATTATACTTATATTATACTAAGTATACCTAAGTGAGTATATACTTAAATAAGGAATATATAAGTCTAGGTTTAAATATTTTTTTTTTAATAAATACTTATAAAATAAAAAAAAAAATGAAAAATATATATATATATGTTTTAGGTTTTAAAGTAAATAAGGGGACTTATTCTCCTTTCTACACATTTTTACACGAAATATATGTATGATAATCCACCTTTTTATTATTCATATTTTTAGTTATTTTATCCTCTTGTCTTATAATTTCAGAATTTTCATTTCAAAAAATGGATTGCATTTTCTTTTTATTATTTATTAAATTAATTAATAAATTAAGACTCTAGCTCTCCTTACATCTAAGTTTGATTCAAAGGAAAGAAAGCATGTAACCGAAATAATTCACTTAAAACGCCCTTTAAAGGATTACGTGGTACGATTGAGTCGAGTAAGCCCTTATGGAATAAATATTCAGACACTTGTGAATCCTCGGGTACCGTCTTATTCAATGTTTGCTCAATTACTCTTTTACCCGCAAATGCAATGTAAGCGTTGGGTTCAGCAATAATGATATCTCCCAGCATACCAAAACTAGCCGTCACCCCACCTGTGGTGGGGGATGTAAGGACTGCGACATAAAATAACTTTTTATTTGATTGATAATCGTATAAAGCGGAAGATATTTTAGCCATTTGCATCAAGCTCAAACTTCCTTCTTGCATGCGTGCTCCTCCGGAAGCACACACTAGAATAAGAGGTAAAAGTTTAGTGCTAGCATACTCAGCCAAGCGTGTTATTTTTTCACCTACTACAGATCCCATACTACCCCCCATAAACTGAAAATCCATAACCCCAATTGCTACGGGAATGCCATTTAATTGACCTATGCCTGTTTGAACAGCCTCAGTTAATCCTGTATTTTTTTGATAAGAATCAATACGATCTTTATAAGGTTCCTCCTGCGAATGAAATTCAATCGGATCTAGAGAGACCATGTCTTCATTCATAGGATCCCAAGTCCCTGGATCAATCAAAAGTTCGATTCTATCGAAACTACTCATTTTCAAATGACATCCACACTGTTCACAAATATTCATTTTGGATTTTAAAAATTTCTTATAATTTAATCCATAACAATTTTCACATTGAATCCACAAATGCCTGTATTTTTGAGTTACATTTAAATTATTAGATCTTATACTACCATCTTTGCTAGTTTTGATACTGTAACTTCCGCCTTTTTTACTATTTCCGCTTTCGCCACAAATGTAACTATAAATGTAACTATCACTGTAATTCTCACTATTACTAAAAATAAAACTATCAATACAAATTTGAGAACGAAGATAACTATCAATGCAACTAGTAATGTGATTATTCCAACTAGAATTAGTATCAGACACGTAACGACCGTGGCTATTATCGTGACTTTTAGTTGCATTATTCATATAACTCGAAGCCTGATAACTATAAAACGAACTTTTTAGTTCACTTAGATCGGTGTCAATCTCAAAATTTTTATTTTCAATATCAAAATATATGGAATAATTGTCCCTATTACTATCCATAACGAAAAAAGTCTCGTCCGATATTAAATTCCGAATAGATCCGCCGCCGACGAAATGATCAATATTACTGTAATTAGATTTGTCACTACAATTCGACACGTTTTTATCCATATCATCTAGAATTGGATCTTCACTTACACTGGTATTTTCAAAAGGGCCAAAACTGGACATTGATTTACTTAGCCTACAGCGGTATTCTAACTCCCCGCTAAACAAGACCGAACCAAACCACCATTTTTCCATAGAACTTTCTTGCCCCTAATTTACATGAAAATACAATAGATGAGTAGTCATTCGAAAAAAATGATTTGAATATTCCGAT